CCAATAGTGTTCCGTTAGATAGGAACAGATTTGATAAATACTGATAACTCTCGGATAGAGTATTAGAACGGAAAGATCCATTAGATAATGAACTATTGGTTCTAAGCCATCTCTGGCGATTAATCAACAATTCGAAGTGCTTTTCTTGCGTCTTCTTGCTAAGCCAGCGTTTATATAGAGATGATAGAGATCTAGTAGGAATTTTTGGGGGAGTAAAAAGCCCCTTTGACATCTCTTCATCTGCAAATAATTCTCGATGTGAAAACACAGAGACAAAGGGCTGAGCTTTGAATAGGAAAAAGAGTGGATCTGCAGGGTCCCAAATGAATTGGCTTATTCGAAAAAGGCCTTGTTCTTTGGAAGATCTATCTCGTGTCTGGTACTGCACGGTTCCACTCTGCAAGAACTCCGAATCATTCTCTTGAAGCTCATCCTCTTCATCATAAATGATCCGCTTGCCCCGAAATGACCTGGACCAATAGGGAAATCCCAATTCATTGGGCCTTTCGATACAATCAAATAGAAAGCCCCAAGGGCGCCATATTCTAGGAGCCCAAACTATGTGATTGAATAAATCCTCCTCTATCTGTTGCGGGTCGAGGGCTCCTTCTCCTTCCCCCTCTTCAAACTCCGATTCGTCTTTTTCATAGAGAAATCTCTGATCAAGGATAGAACAAGATCCATTTTGCATCATATCTAAGGGATTCCTTGGTTCGGGTCGAAGAAGCAATGTCACTCGATCCTTATCAAACTGACTGCATGTCCGTGAGGATCCCACCAGAGCGCCTTCTACTTCTAATAGGCCACGAACTAGACCAGAATCATTCTCAACGAGTCCATAAGGAGCGATCTCATTTTTTTCATCGGGTCCGGGTAGAGACCAAAGATCTTGAGTGACCGATCCGGCAGAACAACTCAAAAGATAAAGAAGTATCGTTAATTTCTTCATGCTCGTTCCAAGTTCGAAGTACCAATTGTACAAATAATAATCCACTTCGTTACATGATTTCTTTTTCATATAGATAGATATAGGATCTATGGGGCAATTACTTAAAAGTACATTTTGTGCTACAGCCCTTCCTATCTGATAGAAAAGGATCCCATGCTCCTGGACCGATCTTACCTGGGATCGCAAATCCCAAATTTGTCTATGAAGAGCGGATCTAATTGTATTAGTATCTATAATTGATTTCTTCTGTGTAATACTAATCGATAGGGCCTCATTGGTAAGTGCTACAAGATCTCGTGCATTGGAACCCATGGTTATGGACCCGAATCCATTAGTATGGAACATTTTCTTTTCCAAGTGAAATCCCCTAGTATATGAAAGAGTGAAAAAGTGCTTTCGTTGTTGTGGAATAAGAAGCCTTCGTATCTTAATGCACGTATTTAATTTATTCGGAGCTATTAGAGCGGGATCCACTTTTTGGGGAATATGAGTCGAAGCAATAACAAGAATATTTCTAGTTTCATAATCCCTGGAGAGAAGGTTCACTAATAGACCTAGGGAGAAGTAATTCGACTCATTCACATCCAGATCATGAATGTTTGGAATCCATATTATGCAAGGAGACATTGCTTTTGCTAATTCGAATTGAAGGGTGATATAAAGTTGGTCTTCCTCTTCAGGCAGCATATCCATAGTTACCGCATTCACGCTAATTAGCAGTTCCAGCTCCATATCAAGGATATCGTCACTAGCATCAATATCGTCACTAGCATCAATATCGTAACTAACACCAATATCGTAACAAGCACCAATATCGTCAATCTCATCAATATCGATATCGATATCATCAAAACCTTTAGACTTGTTATCCAGGACCTTGTTCAGAAATACCGTAATGAAAGGAAGATAGGAGTTTTTTGCTAGGTATTTGACCAAATAAGATCGTCCAGTTCCTATAGAACCTATCACTAAAATACCCCTAGAGAGGGATAAGGCTAAGCGGAGCGAAAAGGGTTTTCCATGAGATGGGAAATGAAAACTATTAGCCCCACACGAAGTTTGTGAATAAGTCATTGTCTGATAATGAGCAAGGAATATCCGTCTTTCTGCTAAAGAGGATGTATTGAACTCATAATTCATTAGATACTTTTTATGAATGTCAACTAAGTATCGTAAGTAAATTGCTCCCGGTTGTTCAATCATTTGATAACCAGAGTCATTCTTTGATAAATGATCACTATAAGTCAGACTCAATAAAATTTGATCAATCCCTTTTTCTGTCCTTAAGGTGGAGAACTGAACGAAGAATTCTCTTCTTTCATCATCAATCGAATCACTGTTTGCAACCCAGGATTCTATTTTATCATCAATCCAGTCCCCGTTCACGTTTTTTCTTTTTCTTATCACTGAATAGATCTCTTTACTTGTATGACTTAGATGTCTCGTATTTCTCGAAAAAGTGATTCGATTGATGGGATTTGGTATGATACTTATGAGATCGATGATATCGATGAGATTGATATTCAAATATTTCTTCTTAGAGCGTATTGA